TGGGAGGGCCGTTAGAATTAAGGATTCATAAACAGGAATAACAAACCAAAAAACTCTATGGAATCGTGAAGGGCGGAATGATCCCCTGGATCGAATCATATTCTTACATTCTATTGACTCTATTGACAATTTCGAAAAACTGTTGATACTATGCTCATAGTATGACGGCGGTCGGACACACATGCCCCCATCGTCTAGTGGTTCAGGACATCTCTCTTTCAAGGAGGCAGCGGGGATTCGACTTCCCCTGGGGGTAGGGTACTACAAAAGAAAGTTGATCGTGCATTATCAATAAGCCTAAAATTGAAAATAGAATTTCTTTTTCCTGGGTCGATGCCCGAGGGGTTAATGGGGACGGACTGTAAATTCGTTGGCAATATGCCTACGCTGGTTCAAATCCAGCTCGGCCCAAGAATTCCATTTTTAAATATACATACCTCCATTTGTATTATTTACTTTACTTGATTTTTTTGTTCCAAAAAATTCCGATCTAGATTCATATCAGTATCTGTAAGTAGAAAGATCTGTAAGTATAAAAAAAGTCGAAGGAAACGAGAAAAGAAATCGTTTTTTATTGAAAAATTGATGCTCAATCAATATGAATCGATTTGGAAATAAGGAAAGAATCACTAGTAATGTAATTCGTGTCGCTCTCACTAAAAAGGAAAGTGCATAGTTATGTAGATATCACTATATCACTCGTGTCTCTGTTACAACACGAAAATTTTTTAAAATGGGTTTGAATTAAATCCTAAAAATATTAATGCGGTAGACCCTATTTCCCTGGGATTGTAGTTCAATTGGTCAGAGCACCGCCCTGTCAAGGCGGAAGCTGCGGGTTCGAGCCCCGTCAGTCCCGATGGATCCAATAAATACATCAACTCACCTCTCCATTTTCATTTTTTGGCAAAAGAGGTACACTCAACACTCAAATGAATATAATTTAGGTCATTCGCAATAGGAATTTTTTTCTTTTTTCGTTATTTCTCATCAAACACAAACAAATATATATAATTTGCCTTACTTCAATGAGTACTTATTGAGGGGAGAGAGATATAATTGGATTAGTCCAATTATTGGCAACATCATATTCAGGATTTCGAGGGATAGCGTACTGGGTCTGGTCTTTTAATTTATTGCCTCTATCTAATGGAATAAAGTATCATTTCTTGTACACTCCAAAATTGAATTTGAGTTACCCCGAAAAGGGCTTTTCCGATTAAAAACCTCTCCCCTTCTAGTTCCGATTTTTTGTAGTCTCAATGACTCAAACTAACTCCTTTTTTAAAATCTATCTCATTCAAATTTTACACCGAACTTTTTTGAATATATCTATATGCTAGTACTAATCCAAGAAAAGAGAATATTAAAAGAAGAAATTTTTTTATAGAAGATTAGATCTTTTATACCGGAATTTGGCTTTTTCACAATTTTATTTTTCTTGTAATAAAAAGAAAATTATATCATAAAAAAAAATAGGAGTTTCGAGTTTAACTCCCGCCCCCTTTTTGTTTTACTTCTATTGTTGTTATTTTTGTGGGGTTTGTTATCAATGCAATGTAAATGGAAAAGGGTCAGATGATACTTCATCCGATGATTGTCCAAGGAAGACAGTAGGTTGTATAAAGACTGTAAAAGACTAAAAAAAACAGATTTCTTGATTCGATTACGAATGACATTTTCTATTGAGTATGGATAAAGGATCTTCCTATGTTATACTATTTAATTCGCGACGGCGAAGTGATTTGATAGCCCAGATATTGTTATGCATAATATTGATGCGATTCAATATCATCGAGATGTAATTCATCCCATTGAATTTACACGCGGAATTTTGATTATCTCTATGGGATTAAATCCCGAGTTATTGCGAATTAAAAACCACTTAGATTATGGAAGTAAATATTCTCGCATTTATTGCTACTGCACTCTTCATTCTAGTTCCTACTGCTTTTTTACTTATCATATATGTAAAAACGGTCAGCCAAAACAATTAATCTGAATGAAACTTGACTTCTTAGGTCTTTAGCAATGATAATTATTTAAGAAAAAAAGGATTCCAATTTCGTTTCTTAAATCTTCAATTAAATACGCAGGCTAGAATCACCAGTATTCTATGAGATTTTATAATATGGTAGAAAGAACTATATCAATCTTTCTACCATATTATTTATTAGATTATTAGATTTGCGGTTTTGTAGTGTATAAAGTTGTACTCTATAAAGATACAGGCTTAATATAAAGCAATCTTCTACAATATCTATCTTCATATCGATAGAATTCTATCTATAGAATATAGATAGGACCCCAGGTCTATTTCTTTAGCTACATTTATTTTCTTGATTTGTATTGTGGATTGATTCCGATCAATCCGAAATAATAAGAAAAAGGGGGGGGGTAACTCTTGTTTGAATTCTGGGATTTCGATTTGAAATAATAAGAAATCCCAGTATCTATCGAAAAAAAGAAAATCAAAGGCGTAAAAAGTCTACGGGCAGGGCAATAAAAAAAGCCGCTAATCTTTTTTTTAGCATTCCAAAAAATATTGAATTGAATCACTAACAGAAAGGAGTCTTTCAATTCTGAAAAAGAGTAGTAAACCCTACGAATTTGTAACAGTTGAACCATGATATGAAATGTGTCGATGCCGATAAAGCCTAAATCGAATTTCTACAACAATAAAGCAAGCGGCGCGTACACAATACGTGACTCGTCTGGGGCAAGATTTGCTTATGCGTAGTATCTTGTTGAAGAACCACTGTATATATGTTCTTTACCCTAGAAAGACCCTAGAAAGCGCGCATTCGCTTAATTTAATATTAATAACAGAACGCCTTTTTTTAATAGCCAAAAAAATAACAAATAATAAGAAGTAGTCTGTTGTTCCCCATTGTCCCTATACTATATAATAAAAATCTGAATAAATCTGATAAGAAAGTCTGATAGATAAGAGCCCTTGGGCGAGATAGAGAATTTAGGAAAATGAAAATTTCTTACTATATATATATATCCCCTTCCGAAATACAAACGCGGGAATCATTGAAATATCTGTTTGATTGACATTATTATTATTTTTTTTTCGTTCGAATTAAAGTTCAAACAAAATGCTTTGTAGAATGATCTATAAAACACTTGATAACGTTTGATTCCTTATCGTAATTACATTACTAGTACTTCTAGAGTCCACTTCTACCCCATACGACGAGTGAAAGGGAAAATGTAAAGACTACCATTAAAGCAGCCCAAGCGAGACTTACTATATCCATGTGAATTATGTACCCTATCTATATGAATACGAAGGAATTATTCCACTCTTGTTCACTAATAATAGTGAAATCCAGGGTGCATAGTCAAAAGGGGATTCTTACCCCCAATTCTTTATTTAATGAACCAATCCAATAAACGCACTTAATAAAATAAGAAATTTTAAATACAAATAGAATTGGGAAAGATTAAGTACAAGCAAAAAATGCAATGACCCCCGTGGACAAGGGAGTCTTACTAATATAGTATTGTAGCGGAATACCTCTTCTTTTGTTAACCTTCTTCATTCATAAAAAAATGGGAAGGGAAGACAGTCGATTCTATTCTCGACTCGGGGTTACTGAACAGAAGTTTTTTTCACTTTTTTTTATATAAATTTAATAAATTATATATAAAAAAACGGAATTATACAATTCAATATTGATCGAATATCTGAGTAATCAAAGGCATTCGTGAGTTTGTAGACCAAAGTTGTTTCTCCACACTAACTAACAGTTAGACTCCCCCTTGGTTATCCAATCTAATTCAAGGCCCGGTCAGTAAATATCCCATTCCATTAGTAGTGGAAGGGCTATCAAGACTTCTCGACTCCCTTCATAGTACGAAAATCTTTTTTTGAATCCTATACACAAAAAGTTATGGATCTTTCCGAGAATCTCCATATGCTTCGAATCAAGTGCGTATCAACAGCCCCCTATGCTGGGGAATAGTTCGGTGAGTTATATCAAAAAAGGGGATATTTCTGGTCTTTTGTTAACCAGGCGACACCCAGATTTGAACCGGGGAAAAAAGGATTTGCAGTCCTCCGCCTTACCGCTCGGCCATGTCGCCAAAAAATTTGTATTTGTACTTGCATCTTGAATCCTGTTTGCCTTAACCAAAAGAAATCATTCCCCTTTTTGAGTATACCCGCCCTTTTGATTGATTCTATAAGTATCGCAAAATGCACAATACCTAAAAACTTCCCCTAGCCTTTCCATTGAAAAGGTCATTTTGGACTTTCCTTCATCAAAAAATGGAACCATTAACTATTGACTTATGACTTAACTGCGAGTTCATGAATGATTTTTTGATTTAGATCTTAAATTAAATAAATTGAGTTTCCCTAATGACATAAGAAAGTAAAAAAAAATAACTAATTCTTTTTGATTGAATTGATTCTTTTCAATCAAAAAATCATTCTTAATTTCCATTTTTCTCAATTTAGATAATATATATGTAAATATTATATAAAAAATCTTTCTATATGTAAAGGAAATCCCAGAACCAGAACAGAACTTGCCCAGATATAGAATCGGATATTCAAATATAAAATATGATATAATGCCGATAGAGAATTCTCCGAAAATATCGTACTTCAATTTTTCATTGAATCGATTGACGAAAAAAGTAGAAATTTGGATAGACCGTCGCCCGCGCTGCCCCGAATAGAACTGCAATAAAAGAATAAAAGGGGAGACGGAGGGATATATAGAAGATAGCTACACACGTTTAATAAACACAACGAAATACAACCCGCTTCCCAAGTGTATTTTACGAATGCTAGTAAAGTAATAATATAATAAAAGAATCGGTCAAAGTTTCTCTTTCTTTTCTAGGCAATTTTTTTTACAACGAAATCCCAAAGGGGGTTAAGTAACAAAAAATAAAAGTTGTACTGTTTCTGATTATTCTATATTTATCTCGGGGAACAGATCAAACCGCGAATCCATTTATTTTTCCGGTATCCAGAATAT